TTGGCAGAAATCAAAAAGAAGAAATGCTCGATTAATTCGTAAATCCTATTATTTTAAAATAAATTTTATTGAAAGGATATACATGGATATCCTTCTACGTATCATTAATATTCTCAGGATTACTAAACAACCTTTTTTTGATAATCCCATTTTTGATAATTCAAAAAAAATTCTTGATAAATACATGTACAATAATAAAGAAAATAAAGAAAAAGTAGATAAAATAAATAAAAATCAAATTCCCTTTATTTGGACTATCAAAAAATCAATTTCTGATATTAGTACTAAGAATTCAAATATTTTTGGTAATTTATACCCCCTCTCACAAACATATGTATTTTACCAATTATATCAAACACAACTTCTTAACTTGTATAAGTTAAGATATGTTCTTCAATATTACGATCACGGAACATCTTTTTTTCTTAAGAATAAGAATAAAAAAAAGGATTCTTTCCAAACACAAGGAATATTTCATTCTCAATTAAGACATAAAAATCTTTTGAATTCGGGAATGATTCAATGGAAAAACTGGTTAAAGGATCATTGTGAATATGATTTATCTCAGATTAGATGGTATTTATTAGTACCATGGCGAAATAGAGTCAATCAAGCACGTATATCCCAAAATAAAGAGTTAAGCAAAGGGCATTCGGATGGAAAAGACCAATTCCCATTAATTCCTTACAAAAAATTAACTAATTTGAATTTTGATTCAAATTCATTACCGAATAAAAAATATAACTTTCAAAAAAACTATAGACAAAAAAACTATAGACAAAAAAACTATAGATATGATCTTTTCTCATATAAATCTATTAATTATGAAAATAAAAAGGATTCCCATATTTATGTATCACCATTACGTATAAATAATAAAGAAGAGTTTTGTTATAATTACAACCTATATAAAGGTAAATTTGTTGATATGACAGGAGGTGTTATCTCTATTAATAATTATTTCGAAGATGATAATATTCTGAATCTGGATAAATTTCCAGATAGAAAATTTTTTGATTGGAAAATTTTCTATTTTTGTCTTAGAAATAAAGTCGATATTGAGTCCTGGATCGATATTGATACCAATGTTAATAAAAATACTAAAACCGGGGTTAATAATTATCAAATAATTGATAAAATGGACCAAAAAGGTCTTTTTTATCTTAAAATTTGGCAAGATTGGGGAATTAAACCATCCAACAAAAAAAAAGACCTTTTTGATTGGATGGAAATGAATGAAGAAATACTAAGTCATTCCATACCGAATATGAAACTTTTGTTCTTACCAGAATTTGTACTCCTTTTTAATACATATAAAATGAAACCTTGGATCATACCAATCAAACTACTTTTTTTAAATTGTAATGAAAATGTTAATGAAAATAAAAACATCACTAGAAAGAACAAAAGATATCTTTTTCTATTATCAAATGAAAAAAAATCGATTGAATTAGAGAATCGAAATCAAGAAGAAAAAGAATCTGCAAGTCGAGATAATCTTAAATCAGATATAAAAAATCAAGACAATCTTAGATCACTTTTCTCAAACCGAGAAAAAGAAAATTATACAAGCTCAGATATGAAAAAACGTAGAAAGAAAAAGCAATATAAGAGCAATACAGAAGCAGAGCCAGATTTCTTCCTAAAAAGATATTTACGTTTTCAATTGAGATGGAATGATTCTTTAAACCAAAGAATGATCAATAATATCAAAGTATATTGTCTTCTACTTAGACTGAGAAATCCAAGAGAGATTGCTATATCCTCTATTCAAAGGGGAGAAATGAGTCTGGACATTCTGATGATTCAAAAGGATTTAACTCTTACAGAATTGATGAAAAAGGGAATATTAATCATCGAACCAGTCCGTTTATCTATAAAAAATAAAGGTCAATTTATTATATACCAAACTCTAAATGTTTTATTGGTTCATAAGAGTAAGACCAAAGTGAATCAAAGATACCGAGAAAAAAGCTATTCTGATAAGAATAATTTGGATAAATTCATTGCAAGACATCAAAGAATGACTGAAAATAGGGACAAAAATCATAATGATTTGTTTATTCCTGAAATCATTTTATCCACTAAAAGGCGTCGAGAATTAAGAATTCGAATTTCTTTTAATTCAAGGAAGAGAAATATTAGGTATAAAAATCCAATATTTTGCAACAATATAACAAACTTTAGTGAAGTTTTGGATAAAAGCAAACATTTTGATAGAGATAAAAAGAAACTAATTAAATTAAAGTTCTTTCTTTGGCCTAATTATCGATTAGAAGATTTATCTTGTATGAATCAATATTGGTTTGATACCAATAATGGAAACCTTTTGAGTATGGTAAGGATACATATGTATTCACCATTGCAAATTCCTTAATGATGTGTTTTTCATATATATTTTATACCCTATATGTAGGGTATAGTAAACAAATAGATGCACCCCATGTATTGTCTTATCTTCCACTCTGATACATTGAATTAGTATTCAATGCATGTATCAATATCTAATAAATCTATAAATGATTAACAGAATCTTCTTATTTTTATTTTATTTATTATTCGATATTCGATTAGGACAAAAATTTTTTCTCTGTTATAAGTGTAGAAATAGATTATCTTTTCATATTCCTATATGAATAAAATTGAAAATTGGATTGATTAAGTATTGATTAAGCTTATTTGATGAAATTAGGAATTCATAAAAAAATTCATATTTTTGTGTATACGAAATAAAAACGACTAGCATTATTCTTACTGATCTCAAAATTCATTAAAAAACAAAACAAATAAAAAAGAGGATAGCAGATTTCGTTTTATGGTAAAAAATGCATTCATTTCATTTCTTTCCCAAGAAGAAAAAGAAGAAAACAAGGGATCTGTTGAATTTCAAGTATTTCTTTTCACCAAGAAGATACGAAGACTTACTTCACATTTGGAATTACACAGAAAAGACTATTTATCTCAAAGAGGTCTACGTAAAATCCTGGGAAAACGCCAACGCCTGCTGTCTTATTTGTCAAAGAAAAATAGAATCCGTTATAAAGAATTAATCAGTCAGCTGGATATTCGGGAATCAAAAACCCGTTGATTAAAAAAGGAATTTGAATTATTTGATTTCTTTCATTAGATCTTGAATTTTTATAAACTTTTTTTTTTCATTTTTAGCAATTCATAAAAGAATGAATTGAGAAATAACCTATGAATGGAACAACTACAAGAAAAGACCTCATGATAGTCAATATGGGGCCTCACCACCCATCAATGCATGGTGTTCTTCGACTCATCCTTACTCTAGATGGTGAAGATGTTATTGATTGTGAACCAATATTGGGTTATTTACACAGAGGGATGGAAAAAATTGCGGAAAATCGAACAGTTATACAATATCTGCCTTATGTAACACGTTGGGATTATTTAGCTACTATGTTCACAGAAGCAATAACCGTAAATGGACCAGAACAGTTGGGAAATATTCAAGTACCTAAAAGAGCCGGTTATATCAGAGTAATTATGTTAGAGTTGAGTCGTATAGCTTCTCATCTTTTATGGCTTGGTCCCTTTATGGCAGATATTGGTGCACAAACTCCCTTTTTCTATATTTTCAGAGAAAGGGAATTAGTATATGACCTATTCGAAGCTGCCACCGGTATGAGAATGATGCATAATTATTTTCGTATCGGAGGAGTAACGGCCGATCTACCTCATGGATGGATAGATAAATGTTTGGATTTCTGTGATTATTTTTTAACAGCGGTTTCTGAATATCAAAAACTTATTACGCGGAATCCTATTTTTTTAGAACGAGTTGAGGGGGTAGGCGTGATTGGTGCAGAAGAAGCAATAAATTGGGGTTTATCGGGACCAATGCTACGAGCTTCCGGAATCCAATGGGATCTTCGTAAAATTGATCATTATGAATGTTATGACGAATTTGATTGGGAAATTCATTGGCAAAAAGAAGGAGATTCATTAGCTCGTTATTTAGTCCGAATCGGTGAAATGACGGAATCAATAAAAATTATTCAGCAGGCCCTGGAAGGAATTCCAGGGGGGCCCCATGAGAATTTAGAAATCCGGTGCTTTGATAGAGAAAGGGATCCAGAATGGAATGATTTTGAATATCGATTCATTAGTAAAAAACCTTCTCCTACTTTTGAATTGCCGAAGCAAGAACTTTATGTAAGAGTTGAAGCCCCAAAGGGGGAATTGGGAATTTTTTTAATAGGAGATCGGGGTGGTTTTCCTTGGAGATGGAAAATTCGTCCACCTGGTTTTATCAATTTGCAAATTCTTCCTCAATTAGTTAAAAGAATGAAATTGGCAGATATTATGACAATACTAGGGAGCATAGATATCATTATGGGAGAAATTGATCGTTGAAATGATAATTGATACAACAGAAGTACAAAATATAAATTCTTTTTCCAGATTGGAATCTTTAAAAGAAGTCTATGGAATCATAGGGTTACTTTTGCCTATTTTGATTCTTGTATTGGGAATCATAATAGGCGTACTCGTAATTGTGTGGTTAGAAAGAGAAATATCCGCAGGAATACAACAACGTATTGGTCCTGAATACGCCGGTCCTTTTGGAATTCTTCAAGCTTTAGCAGATGGGACAAAACTTATTTTCAAAGAGAATCTTCTTCCATCTAGAGGAGATATTCGGTTATTCAGTATAGGCCCATCCATAGCAGTTATATCCATTTTACTAAGTTATTCGGTAATTCCTTTTAGCTATCACCTTGTTTTATCTGATCTCAATATCGGTGTTTTTTTATGGATTGCCATTTCAAGTATTGCTCCCATTGGACTTCTTATGTCAGGATATGGATCAAATAATAAATATTCTTTTTTAGGTGGTCTACGAGCCGCTGCTCAATCGATTAGTTATGAAATACCATTAACTCTTTGTGTGTTATCAATATCTCTACGTGCGATTCGTTGAAACATAAACTTTTCTTTATTCTTTTCTTTTTAGCAAAGAAGTTGAATAGATA